GCTAACGTAGCTTACTTAAAGCATAACACTGAAGATGTTAAGACGAGCCCTAGAAAGCTCCGATAGCACAAAGGCTTGGTCCTGACTTTTCTGTTGACTTTAACCCAACTTACACATGCAAGTATCCGCACCCCCGTGAGAATGCCCCCCCCCGCACCCTTTAAAGGATGCCAGGAGCCGGTATCAGGCACAGCCCCCGCTAGCCCATGACACCTTGCTTAGCCACACCCCCAAGGGAACTCAGCAGTGATAAACATTAAGCCATGAGTGAAAACTTGACTTAGTTAGAGTTAAGAGGGCCGGCTAATTTCGTGCCAGCCGCCGCGGTTATACGAGAGGCCCAAGTTAACAGGTTCCGGCATAAAGTGTGGTTAAGGATTAGACTTAACTAAAGCCGAAGGCTTTCAGAGCTGTTATACGCAAATGAAAAGCTGAAGCCCAACCACGAAAGTGGCTTTAATAACCCTGACGCCACGAAAGCTACGGAACAAACTGGGATTAGATACCCCACTATGCGTAGCCGTAAACATTGATAGCACTTTATACTTTCTATCCGCCCGGGAACTACGAGCAACAGCTTAAAACCCAATGGACTTGGCGGTGCTTTAAACCCCCCTAGAGGAGCCTGTCCTATAACCGATAATCCCCGTTAAACCTCACCTCTCCTTGTTCTTTCCCGCCTATATACCGCCGTCGTCAGCTTACCCTGCAAGGGACTCAAAGTAAGCAAAATTGGTTAACCCCCCAAAACGCCAGGTCGAGGTGTAGCGCATGGAGAGGGATGAGATGGGCTACATTCCATCCCACATGGCATACGAATGGCAGACTGAAACGTCAGCCTGAAGGAGGATTTAGTAGTAAGTGAGAAATAGAGTGTCCCACTGAATCCGGCCCTGAAGCGCGCACACACCGCCCGTCACTCTCCCCGAATAAAAATCTTCTATCTCTAATACAACATAATCACGTAAGGGGAGGCAAGTCGTAACATGGTAAGTGTACCGGAAGGTGCACTTGGACAACCCAGGGTATAGCTAAATTAGTATAGCATCTCCCCTACACCGAGAAGACATTCGTGCAAATCGAGTTACCCTGACACTTACAAGCTAGCCCTCTCATGCAAACCCAACAACCCAATATAACTACCCCCTCATGACCAACAAAACAAACAAACAAATCATTTTTCCTCCCTAGTATAGGCGATAGAAAAGGAACCAAGGCGCAATAGACAAAGTACCGCAAGGGAAAGCTGAAAGAGAAATGAAAGAACCCAATTAAGAAAAGAAAAGCAAAGATGTAATCTTGTACCTTTTGCATCATGAGTTAGCTAGTCAACCCAAGCAAAGAGCCCTTTAGTTTGTCCCCCCGAAACTAGGCGAGCTACTCCAAGACAGCCTAAAATCAGGGCACACCCGTCTCTGTGGCAAAAGAGTGGGAAGAGCTTCGAGTAGAGGTGACAGACCTACCGAGCCTAGTTATAGCTGGTTGCCCGAGAAATGGATACAAGTTCAGCCTCTTGGCCTCTCCCCTCAATCTGTTCTTTAATCCACACAGACACTTAAGAGCCCAAAAGAGTTATTCAGGGGGGGTACAGCCCTCTTGAAAAAAGATACAACTTTAGCAGGAGAATAAAGATCAAAATAATCAAGGAAGCTTCGTGTCTCCGTGGGCTTAAAAGCAGCCATCCCGTCAGAGTGCGTTAAAGCTCAGACATTTAACCATTCCTTAAATCCTGATAATATACTCTTAATCCCTGCCCATATCGAGCCGTCCCATGCACCCATGGGAGCGTCCATGCTAGCATGAGTAATAAGAGAGCCAGACTCTCTCCCCGCACAAGTGTATCTCGGAACGAACCCCGCACCGATTATTAACGGACCCAACCAAAGAGGGAAATTGACCACAAAGAGGATAACCTGAAGAACATCAAACACAAGCCCGTTAACCCCACACTGGTGTGCAACAAGGGAAAGACTAAAAAAAAGAGAAGGAACTCGGCAAACACCCGAAGCCTCGCCTGTTTACCAAAAACATCGCCTCTTGCAAAGCCAATGAATAAGAGGTATTGCCTGCCCGGTGACATAGAGTTTAACGGCCGCGGTATTTTGACCGTGCGAAGGTAGCGCAATCACTTGTCTTTTAAATGGAGACCTGTATGAATGGCACGACGAGGGCTTAACTGTCTCCTCTTTTAAGTCAATGAAATTGATCCCTCCGTGCAGAAGCGGAGATACCCCCATAAGACGAGAAGACCCTATGGAGCTTTAGACACCAAGGCAGAGCATGTTAATACCCCCAAGACAATGGGTCAAACACGATGCAACCTGCCCTATTGTCTTCGGTTGGGGCGACCACGGGGAAACACACAACCCCCATGTGGAATGGACACACATTCCCTAAACCAAGAGCGCCAGCTCTAAGGAACAGTACTTCTGACCTAAAGATCCGGCCAAGCCGATCAACGGACCAAGTTACCCTAGGGATAACAGCGCAATCCCCTTTTAGAGTCCATATCGACAAGGGGGTTTACGACCTCGATGTTGGATCAGGACATCCTAATGGTGCAGCCGCTATTAAGGGTTCGTTTGTTCAACGATTAAAGTCCTACGTGATCTGAGTTCAGACCGGAGTAATCCAGGTCAGTTTCTATCTATGGCGTGTTCTTTTCTAGTACGAAAGGACCGAAAAGAAGAGTCCCCTGCCAAAGGTATGACTCACTTTCACCTATAGAAAACAACTAAAAAAGGCAATAAAGCACATCTCTATTAGCCTGAGACTAAGGCATGTTAGTGTGGCAGAGCTCGGTATTGCAAAAGGCCTAAGCCCTTTCAACAGAGGTTCAAATCCTCTCACTAGCTCTATGATCTCCGCACTTTTAACTCACATCATTAACCCACTAGCTTACATCGTCCCCGTTCTCTTAGCAGTAGCTTTCCTCACCCTTATCGAACGAAAAGTCTTAGGCTACATGCAGCTGCGAAAAGGCCCCAACATTGTCGGCCCCTACGGACTTCTCCAGCCGATTGCTGACGGAGTAAAACTTTTTATTAAAGAGCCCGTACGCCCCTCAACAGCCTCCCCCGTCCTATTCCTCCTAGCCCCCATGCTAGCCCTTACCCTTGCGCTCACCCTATGGGCTCCCATACCTATCCCCTACCCAGTCACAGACCTAAACCTAGGAATCCTTTTCATCCTTGCCCTTTCAAGCCTAGCAGTCTATTCAATTTTAGGCTCAGGATGGGCCTCAAATTCAAAGTATGCACTCATCGGGGCTTTACGAGCTGTAGCGCAAACCATTTCATATGAAGTAAGCCTAGGCCTCATTCTCCTCAGCCTTATCATCTTCACCGGAGGCTTTACACTACAAACATTCAACGTAGCTCAAGAAAGCATCTGACTCGTCATTCCTGCCTGGCCCCTCGCAGCAATATGGTACATTTCAACCCTAGCTGAAACAAACCGTGCACCTTTTGACCTGACGGAGGGAGAGTCTGAACTAGTCTCGGGGTTTAACGTAGAATATGCAGGAGGACCATTCGCACTCTTTTTCCTAGCTGAATACGCCAACATCCTCCTAATAAATACCCTCTCCGCCACCCTCTTCCTTGGTGCCTCCCACATCCCTACAATCCCCGAACTAACAGCATTTAACCTCATAACCAAAGCGGCCCTCCTATCCCTCGTCTTCCTCTGAGTCCGTGCCTCCTACCCTCGATTTCGTTACGACCAGCTTATGCACCTTATCTGAAAGAACTTCCTCCCCCTCACCCTAGCCTTTGTTATTTGACACCTGGCCCTGCCCGTCACATTCGCAGGGCTCCCCCCACAACTCTAAGCAAGGAGCTGTGCCTGAAGTAAAGGGCCACTTTGATAGAGTGAACCATGAGGGTTAAAATCCCTCCATCTCCTATTAGAAAGAAGGGATTCGAACCCTGCCTGGAGAGATCAAAACTCTCAGTGCTTCCACTACACCACTTTCTAGTCAGATCAGCTAAATTAAGCTCTCGGGCCCATACCCCGAAAATGTAGGTTAGAATCCTTCTCTTACTAATGAATCCCTACGTCTTATCCACCTTGCTCATCGGGCTAGGCCTAGGAACCACAATCACTTTCGCCAGCTCCCACTGGCTCTTAGCATGAATAGGCCTTGAAATTAACACACTAGCGATCCTCCCACTTATAGCACGCCATCACCACCCCCGAGCAGTTGAAGCCACTACTAAATATTTTTTAGCCCAAGCAACGGCTGCTGCCATACTTCTCTTTGCAAGCACCACAAACGCTTGACTCACCGGACAGTGAGAAATTCAACAAATAACCCACCCCCTCCCAGTCACCTTAATTACCGCAGCCCTCGCCCTAAAAATTGGTCTTGCCCCCATACATGCATGACTTCCAGAAGTCCTTCAAGGACTTGATCTAACCACCGGGCTTATCCTATCCACCTGACAAAAACTAGCCCCCTTTGCCCTCCTCCTGCAAATTCAGCCCTCAAACTCAACCACTCTAATTTTACTCGGCCTAACATCTACCCTAGTTGGCGGCTGAGGCGGGCTAAATCAAACACAGCTCCGAAAAATCCTGGCATATTCTTCCATCGCCCACCTGGGATGAATAATCCTCATTCTACAGTTCTCCCCCACCCTCACCCTACTAACACTCCTAACATACCTTGTAATAACCCTCTCAACATTCCTTACTTTCAAGCTCAATAAGGCAACAACTATCAATTCCCTAGCCACCTCCTGAGCTAAAGCCCCTGCCCTGACAGCCCTTACCCCCCTCATCCTGTTATCTTTAGGAGGACTCCCACCCCTAACAGGATTCATGCCCAAATGACTCATCCTTCAAGAACTTACTAAACAAGACCTAGCCCCTATCGCCACCCTTGCAGCACTCACTGCCCTCTTAAGCCTTTACTTCTACCTTCGACTCTCGTACTCGATAACCCTAACAATATCCCCCAATAATCTTGCCGGTACCACCCCCTGGCGACTCCCTCATACACAAAATTCTCTTCTCCTCACTACCTCCACAACAATAACCATCCTCCTTCTACCCCTTACTCCAACCATTCAAACGATCCTCACCACTTAGAGCCTTAGGTTAATTTAAGACCAAGGGCCTTCAAAGCCCTCAGTGAGAGTGAGAATCTCCCAGGCCCTGATAAGACTTGCGGGATACTAACCCACATCTTCTGCGTGCAAAGCAGACGCTTTAATTATAGCTAAAGCCTTCCTAGACAGGCAGGCCTCGATCCTACAAACTCTTAGTTAACAGCTAAGCGCTCAAACCAGCGAGCATCCGTCTACTCTTTCCCCCGCCTGGGTAAACCCATGACAGGCGGGGGAAAGCCCCGGTCGGCTTCTAACCGACTACTTCGGATTTGCAATCCGACATGTAAAACACCTCAGAGCTTGGTAAGAAGAGGAATTGAACCTCTGTCAATGGGGCTACAATCCACCGCTTAAACACTCAGCCATCCTACCTGTGGCAATCACCCGCTGATTCTTTTCAACCAACCACAAAGACATTGGCACCCTCTACCTTGTATTTGGTGCCTGAGCCGGAATGGTGGGCACTGCTTTGAGCCTGCTCATTCGAGCAGAACTCAGCCAGCCAGGCGCTCTTCTTGGGGATGACCAGATCTACAACGTCATCGTCACGGCCCACGCTTTCGTTATGACCCTCTTTATAGTAATACCAATTATGATTGGTGGCTTCGGAAACTGGCTAATCCCCCTTATGATTGGTGCCCCCGACATAGCCTTTCCTCGTATAAACAACATAAGCTTCTGACTTCTCCCTCCCTCCTTCCTACTTCTCCTTGCTTCTTCCGGGGTTGAAGCAGGGGCCGGCACCGGATGGACAGTCTACCCCCCGCTGGCTGGAAACTTAGCCCATGCAGGTGCATCTGTAGATTTAACAATCTTTTCCCTTCATCTGGCCGGAATTTCCTCTATTTTAGGGGCAATTAATTTTATTACAACTATCATTAATATGAAACCCCCCGCTATCACCCAATATCAGACACCCCTGTTCGTATGAGCGGTTCTGATTACAGCAGTTCTACTTCTTCTCTCCCTCCCCGTTCTCGCCGCCGGCATTACAATGCTTCTAACAGATCGAAACCTAAACACCACTTTCTTTGACCCGGCAGGCGGAGGAGACCCAATCCTCTACCAACACCTGTTCTGATTCTTCGGCCATCCCGAAGTTTATATTCTTATTCTCCCAGGGTTCGGAATGATCTCGCACATTGTTGCGTACTACGCGGGCAAGAAAGAACCTTTCGGTTACATGGGAATGGTCTGAGCCATGATGGCCATTGGACTTCTTGGCTTTATTGTATGAGCCCACCACATGTTCACAGTAGGGATGGACGTTGACACCCGTGCCTACTTCACATCCGCCACAATGATCATTGCCATTCCAACAGGGGTCAAAGTCTTTAGCTGACTGGCCACCCTTCACGGAGGCTCAATTAAGTGAGAAACACCCCTTCTCTGGGCCCTTGGGTTTATTTTCTTATTTACAGTAGGAGGCCTAACAGGAATCGTCCTAGCCAACTCATCATTAGACATTGTACTACACGATACTTACTATGTTGTAGCCCACTTCCATTACGTCCTCTCAATGGGAGCAGTGTTTGCTATCGTAGCAGGGTTTGTTCACTGATTCCCCCTATTTACAGGCTACACCCTCCACTCGACTTGAACAAAAATCCACTTCGGGGTTATGTTCGTCGGTGTAAACCTTACTTTCTTCCCACAGCACTTCCTTGGTTTAGCAGGAATGCCTCGACGGTACTCAGACTACCCAGATGCTTACACGCTATGAAACACAGTCTCTTCTATCGGCTCACTTATTTCACTTATCGCAGTAATTATTTTTCTGTTCATTATTTGAGAAGCATTCGCTGCAAAACGTGAAGTAATGGCTGTAGACCTGTCTATCACAAACATTGAATGACTTCACGGATGTCCTCCGCCATACCACACATTCGAGGAACCCGCATTCGTTCAAGTCCAACAAGCCTAACGAGAAAGGGAGGAGTCGAACCCCCATTAACTGGTTTCAAGCCAGCCACATAACCGCTCTGTCACTTTCTTAATAAGGTGCTAGTATAATATTCTACTACACTGCCTTGTCGAGGCCGGATTGTGGGTTAAAATCCCGCGCACCTTAGACAACTAATGGCACATCCATCGCAACTAGGCTTTCAAGACGCAGCTTCGCCAGTAATAGAAGAACTTCTACACTTCCACGACCACGCCCTAATAATCGTATTTCTTATCAGCACCTTAGTACTTTACATTATCGTGGCCATGGTATCCACCAAACTCACCAATAGCTACATCTTGGACTCCCAAGAAATTGAAGTAATTTGAACTATTTTACCCGCAGTTATCCTTATTCTCATTGCCCTCCCTTCTCTTCGAATCCTCTACCTGATAGATGAAATTAACGACCCCCACCTGACTGTAAAAGCAGTGGGACACCAATGATACTGAAGCTATGAATATACTGACTACCAGCAACTTGGTTTCGACTCTTACATGATCCCTACCCAGGACTTAACTCCCGGGCAGTTTCGTCTATTAGAAACAGACCACCGAATGGTAGTCCCCTCCGAAACCCCAGTTCGAGTCCTAGTAACGGCCGAAGACGTCCTTCACTCCTGAGCAGTCCCAGCCCTAGGTGTAAAAATAGATGCAGTGCCAGGCCGATTAAACCAAACAGCTTTTATTGCATCCCGTCCAGGAGTCTTCTACGGACAATGCTCGGAAATCTGTGGTGCTAACCACAGCTTTATACCAATTGTCGTAGAAGCAGTCCCACTGCAGCATTTCGAAAGCTGATCATCTCTCATACTTCAAGACGCTTCACTAGGAAGCTAAACACGGGCCTCGAGCGTTAGCCTTTTAAGCTAAAGATTGGTGATTCCCTACCACCCCCAGTGACATGCCTCAACTGAACCCTGCCCCCTGATTTGCCATCCTTGTTTTTACATGGCTGGTCTTCCTCACAATCATCCCCCCAAAAGTTTCAGCCCACACTTTCCCAAACGAACCAACACCTCAAAGCACTCAAAAACCCCAAACAGAGCCCTGAAACTGACCATGGCACTAAGCTTCTTTGACCAATTTATAAGCCCCGTTTTCCTAGGAGTCCCACTAATGGGTGTTGCCCTTGTACTCCCGTCTCTTCTCTTCCAAAAACCCTCTTCACAATGACTAACCAATCGCCTATTGACACTCCAAGCCTGATTCATTAATCGGTTCACTCAACAACTCCTTCTTCCTCTAAACCCAGGAGGCCACACATGGGCCCTCATCCTAACATCTCTTATAGTCTTCCTTCTCTCCCTCAATATGCTAGGTCTCCTCCCATATACCTTTACGCCAACCACACAACTCTCGCTAAATATAGGCCTTGCTGTCCCTCTCTGACTTGCAACTGTTCTCATCGGAATACGGAACCAACCCACTGCCGCGCTAGGCCACCTTCTTCCAGAAGGAACCCCTACCCCTCTTATTCCCGTCCTAATTGTGATCGAAACTATTAGCCTATTTATTCGGCCCTTGGCCCTTGGCGTCCGACTGACAGCTAACCTCACAGCAGGTCACCTACTCATCCAACTCATCGCCACAGCTGCTTTCGTACTTGCTCCCCTAATACCTACCGTCTCTCTTCTTACAGCAACCCTCCTCCTCCTGCTCACCCTCCTAGAAGTGGCCGTGGCAATAATCCAAGCCTACGTCTTTGTGCTCCTTCTAAGCCTCTACCTACAAGAAAACGTTTAATGGCCCATCAAGCACATGCATACCACATAGTCGACCCAAGCCCTTGACCTCTAACTGGTGCAGTTGCCGCCCTGCTAATAACATCAGGCCTTGCTATCTGATTCCACTTCAACTCCACAGTTCTAATATCCCTCGGCACTGTACTTCTTCTCCTAACAATATACCAGTGATGACGAGATATCGTTCGAGAAGGCACATTCCAAGGACACCACACTCCCCCCGTACAAAAAGGCCTCCGCTACGGAATAATCTTGTTCATCACCTCAGAAGTCTTTTTCTTCCTAGGATTTTTCTGAGCTTTTTACCACTCAAGCCTCGCCCCCACCCCCGAGCTCGGAGGGTGCTGACCTCCAACAGGCCTCATCACATTAGACCCTTTCGAAGTTCCCCTTCTAAACACCGCCGTCCTTCTGGCCTCCGGTGTAACAGTAACCTGGGCACACCACAGCATTATAGAGGGAGAACGAAAACAAGCCATCCAATCCCTAACCCTGACCATCTTACTCGGCTTCTATTTCACCTTTCTCCAAGGAATAGAGTACTATGAAGCTCCTTTCACAATTGCAGACGGCGTTTACGGCTCAACATTCTTTGTTGCAACAGGCTTCCATGGCCTCCACGTCATTATTGGCTCCACATTCCTGGCAGTCTGCCTACTCCGTCAAATCCACTACCACTTTACCTCAGAACACCATTTCGGATTTGAGGCAGCTGCATGATACTGACACTTCGTTGACGTTGTCTGACTTTTCCTATATATCTCTATCTACTGATGAGGCTCTTAATCTTTCTAGTACTAATGTCAGTATTAGTGACTTCCAATCACCAGGTCTTGGTTAAAATCCAAGGAAAGATACATGACAAGCTTAATTACTACCTGCATCTTAATTGCCACTGCCCTTTCCCTCATTCTTGCAATCGTATCATTCTGACTCCCTCTAATATCCCCAGACTACGAAAAACTCTCCCCTTACGAATGCGGATTTGACCCCCTAGGATCAGCCCGCCTTCCTTTCTCACTCCGGTTTTTTCTAGTCGCAATCCTCTTCCTCCTATTTGACCTTGAAATTGCCCTCCTGCTCCCCCTCCCCTGAGGCGACCAACTCTCCTCCCCCCTCGTAACATTCTTCTGAGCCTCAACTATTCTCATTCTTCTCACCCTCGGACTTATTTATGAATGAGTTCAAGGGGGACTCGAATGAGCTGAATTGCTAGTTAGTTTAAGTAAAACATTCGATTTCGGCTCGAAAGACTGTGGTTCAACCCCACGACTGTCAGATGACCCCCGTTCAATTTGCATTTTCCTCAGCATTCCTTCTAGGACTAACCGGCCTGACCTTCCACCGAACCCACCTTCTTTCAGCCCTTCTCTGCTTAGAAGGCATAATACTGTCCCTTTTCATTGCTCTTTCATTATGAGCACTCCAACTAAACTCAGCTAGCTTCTCCGCCGCACCCATGCTCTTACTAGCCTTCTCAGCATGTGAAGCTAGTGCAGGCCTCGCTCTCCTAGTAGCCACCGCCCGAACCCACGGCACAGACCGCCTAAAAAACCTCAACCTCTTACAATGCTAAAAATTCTTATCCCCACCCTCGTATTAATCCCAACTGCCTGACTGTCCCCTTCAAAATGAATTTGACAAACAACCACATTCAACAGCCTTCTTATCGCAACAGCAAGCCTACTTTGAATAAAAAAGCCCGGCGACACAGGCTGAACTAATCTCTCCTTTATTATGGGCACAGACCCTTTATCCAGCCCTCTTTTAGTGTTATCTTGCTGGCTTCTCCCCCTTATAATTCTCGCCAGTCAAAACCACATAATATCTGAGCCCCTTCACCGACAACGGCTCTACATTTCACTAATAATTGTCTTACAATCCTTTTTAATCCTTGCTTTTAGCGCAACAGAGGTTATTATGTTTTATGTTATATTTGAAGCAACGCTCATCCCAACCCTCTTCCTAATCACCCGCTGAGGCAACCAAACAGAACGACTTAATGCGGGGACATATTTCCTTTTTTACACCCTCGCAGGCTCCCTCCCCCTGCTAGTAGCCCTTCTCCTACTTCAAAACACAACAGGCTCACTCTCCATACTGACCCTCCAATATACAAACTCCCTCCTCACCTCAACATACACCAACAGCCTATGATGAGCAGCTTGTCTAATTGCATTCCTAGTAAAAATACCATTATACGGCGTTCACCTATGACTCCCTAAAGCGCACGTAGAAGCCCCCGTAGCCGGGTCCATGGTCCTAGCAGCCGTCCTGCTAAAACTAGGGGGCTATGGAATAATACGAATCCTAATCACCCTTGACCCGCTCACTAAAGAACTCAGCTACCCATTTATTATTTTAGCCCTCTGAGGCGTGATTATAACAGGCTCTATCTGCCTACGTCAAACGGACCTAAAATCCCTAATCGCTTACTCATCAGTAAGTCACATGGGCCTCGTAGTAGGAGGCATCCTTATTCAAACCCCATGAGGCTTTACAGGCGCCCTTATCCTTATAATTGCCCACGGACTAACCTCCTCCGCCCTTTTCTGCCTAGCAAACACTAACTACGAACGAACTCACAGCCGAACAATAGTCCTAGCCCGAGGCTTACAAATAGCCCTTCCCCTGATAGCCGCATGATGATTCATCGCTAGCCTTGCCAACCTAGCCCTCCCCCCCCTCCCCAATCTTATAGCAGAATTAATAATCATCACAAGCCTATTTAACTGATCATGATGGACCCTTGCTTTAACTGGGGCAGGAACCTTAATTACCGCAGCCTACTCCCTCTATATGTTTCTTATAACCCAACGAGGACAACTCCCCTCCCACATTATTGCCCTCCCCCCTTCCTACTCTCGAGAGCACCTCCTCATAACCCTTCACCTCCTCCCTCTCCTTATTCTTGTCGCTAAACCAGACCTAGTCTGAGGGTGGCTAGGCTATAGGTATTATTCAGCTGAAGAACCAGATTATTGCTCTGACAACAGGAATAAAACCCTTACCTACTAAACTCAGCCTCCAAACAGTAGCTACAATTCTAAAATACCAGGCCACCCCCTGAAACAAGCGATTAAGCCCTCTTACCTGCTGAGAGGTCCGTGCGGCTACGAGATCTGCTAAGTCTTCGTATTCCTGGTTGGACTCCAGGGCCCACTCGAACCACACCCCAAAAACACAAGCCCCTCCCTGGCGTAGATATAGTTTAATCAAAACGCTGGATTGTGATTCCAGAAATAGGGGTTAAACTCCCCTTATCCACCAAACAATCCCATAAGACCAAAACTCAACAACACACTCCGCACAATTTAACAAAAACTCAACTATTCGCTTCTAAAGGATAACAGTCATCCATTGGTTTTAGGAGCCAACTACTCTTGGTGCAAATCCAAGTAGAAGCTATGCACACTACTTCACTTATAATAACCTCAAGCTTAATCCTCATCTTTGCCCTCCTAATCTACCCCGTCCTTACCACCCTAAACCCTCAACCACAAAGCTCAGACTGAGCATTAACTAAAGTTAAAACCTCAGTTAAACTTGCCTTTTTTGTCAGCCTGCTCCCACTCTCACTGTTCCTAAACGAAGGGGCAGAAATAATCATCACTAACTGAAACTGAATAAATACCGCGACGTTTGATGTAAACCTCAGCTTTAAATTCGACCACTACTCAATTATTTTCACCCCCATTGCACTCTACGTAACCTGGTCTATCCTAGAATTTGCATCCTGATATATACACACAGACCCGAATATAAATCGATTCTTTAAATACCTACTAGTATTCCTCATCGCTATAATTATCTTAGTAACAGCAAACAATATATTCCAGCTGTTCATCGGCTGAGAAGGGGTTGGTATCATGTCATTCCTTCTCATTGGCTGATGGTACGGACGTGCTGACGCCAACACTGCCGCCCTACAAGCAGTCCTCTATAATCGAGTCGGAGACATTGGACTTATCTTTACTATAGCATGAATGGCTACAAACCTCAACTCCTGAGAACTTCAACAACTATTTGCAGCCTCCAAAGACTATGACCTAACATTCCCACTCCTCGGCCTGATCGTCGCTGCCACTGGAAAATCCGCCCAATTCGGGCTTCACCCATGACTACCTTCAGCGATAGAAGGCCCAACCCCAGTCTCTGCCCTCCTGCACTCAAGCACAATGGTCGTTGCAGGGATTTTCCTCCTAGTACGAACTAGCCCTCTTATAGAGAACAATCAAACCGCTCTCACCACCTGCCTATGCCTAGGAGCCCTAACCACCCTCTTCACTGCTACCTGCGCCCTTACACAAAACGACATTAAAAAAATCGTTGCATTCTCCACCTCTAGCCAACTAGGACTAATAATAGTATGCGTGGGACTTAATCAGCCCCAACTCGCATTCCTACACATCTGCACACATGCCTTCTTTAAGGCCATACTATTCCTCTGCTCAGGTGCCATTATCCACAGCCTAAACGACGAACAAGACATTCGTAAGATAGGGGGGATACACCACCTTACCCCTTTTACCTCCTCTTGCTTCACACTAGGAAGCCTAGCCTTAACAGGGACCCCCTTTCTTGCAGGATTCTTCTCTAAAGACGCAATTATCGAATCACTTAACACCTCATACCTAAACGCCTGGGCCCTAGCCTTAACCCTCCTTGCCACTTCATTTACAGCCGTGTATAGCCTTCGACTCGTCTTCTTTGTGTCAATAGGTCATCCGCGATTCAATTCACTCTCCCCTATCAACGAAAATGACCCAGCAGTTATTTCCCCCATCAAGCGATTAGCCTGAGGAAGCATCATTGCAGGCCTTCTCATCACATCTAACATTCTCCCTATTAAGACACCGGTAATGACTATAGCTCCCCTACTAAAGCTCGCTGCCCTAGCTGTAACTGCTATCGGACTACTTACAGCCTATGAGTTGGCATCCCTCACAAGCAAACAATTTAAACCCACACCTTACTTTACCCCCCACCACTTCTCTAACATACTTGGATTCTTCCCAGCAATCATTCATCGCCTTGTGCCCAAACTCAACCTGCTTTTGGGACAATCAGTCGCCAGTCAAATAATTGACCAAACCTGACTAGAAAAAACAGGACCTAAAGCAGCAATATCCCTCAATCTTCCCCTCATTACAACAACAAGCAACACTCAACGAGGGATAGTAAAAACTTACCTCAGCCTCTTCCTCCTCACCCTCGCCCTAATAGCCCTTACACTCTTTATCTAAACCGCACGCACAGTCCCACGCCCAAGTCCTCGTGTTAACTCTAACACAACAAACAAAGTTAAAAGAAGGGCCCAAGCACTAAGCCACAGCACCCCTCCACCATCCTCATACATTAAAGCCACACCCTCCATATCCCCACGAAAAGTAGAAAACTCCTCAAGTTCCTCGGCAGTGAGCCAAGAGCTCTCATACCAGTTTTCTCACAAGAGAAACGCCCCTAATACTACTAACGACATATAAATTACAATATACGAACCCACAGGCCCACTAAACCAGGTTTCCGGGTAAGGTTCCGCAGCCAACGCCGCAGAGTACGCAAACACTACCAACATTCCACCCAAATAGATCAAAAATAAAACTAAAGATAAGAAAGAACCACCATGTATTGCTAAGATCCCACATCCTACACCAGCCACAACTACCAACCCTAAAGCTGCAAAATATGGAGAGGGATTAGAAGCCACCGCAACTAACCCGATTACTAACCCAACTAATAAAAAAGACATGACATAAGCCATAGTTCTTGCCAGGACTCTAACCAAGACTAACGGCTTGAAAAACCACCGTTGTAAATTCAACTACAAGAACCCTAATGGCTAGCCTTCGAAAGACACACCCTCTTCTAAAAATCGCAAACGACGCCCTAGTTGATCTTCCCGCCCCTTCAAACATCTCCGTTTGATGAAACTTCGGCTCCCTCCTGGGCCTCTGCCTGATCTCCCAGATCCTCACAGGACTATTCCTTGCCATACACTACACTTCTGATATTGCCACAGCCTTTTCTTCAGTAGCACACATCTGCCGAGACGTCAACTACGGGTGACTAATCCGAAACATGCATGCTAATGGAGCCTCTTTCTTCTTCATCTGTATTTATATGCACGTGGCACGAGGACTTTACTACGGGTCCTTCCTGTACAAAGAAACATGAAACATCGGAGTAGTCCTTCTCCTCCTAGTTATAATGACAGCTTTCGTAGGCTACGTCCTCCCATGAGGCCAAATGTCATTCTGAGGGGCTACAGTTATTACCAATCTTCTCTCTGCTGTCCCTTACGTAGGCAATACCCTAGTACAATGAATTTGAGGAGGCTTCTCCGTTGATAACGCAACCCTAACTCGATTCTTTGCCTTCCACTTCCTACTGCCTTTCGTTATTATTGGAGCAACTGCTCTCCATCTACTATTTCTACACGAAACTGGGTCAAATAACCCCCTTGGCCTCAACTCAGACACAGACAAAATTTCTTTCCACCCCTATTTCTCTTACAAAGACCTCCTAGGATTCGCTGCCCTACTCCTTGCACTCACTTCACTAGCCCTATTCACTCCTAACCTTCTTGGAGACCCAGACAACTTCACCCCAGCAAATCCTTTAGTTACCCCTCCCCACATCAAACCAGAATGATACTTCCTCTTTGCTTACGCCATTCTTCGATCCATCCCTAACAAATTAGGCGGAGTCTTGGCCCTCCTCTCCTCAATCCTCGTACTCATGGTAGTGCCAATCCTTCACACCTCAAAACAACGAAGCATCACTTTCCGACCTGTCACACAGTTCCTATTTTGAGTGTTGGTTGCAGACGTTGCAATCCTTACTTGAATTGGGGGGATACCAGTTGAACACCCCTTCGTTATCATCGGCCAAGCAGCGTCTTTCTTATACTTTCTCCTCTTCCTTGTCCTAACTCCCATAGCGGGCTGGCTTGAAAACAAAGTACTAGGCTGGTCCTGCAATAGTAGCTTAACGCCCAAAAGCACCGGTCTTGTAAACCGGCAGATGGAGGTTAAAATCCTCCCTGTTGCTCAAAGAAGAAGGATTCTAACCTCCACTTCCAGCTCCCAAAGCCAAGGTCCTAAATTAGACTATTCTTTGCACTATAGGTTTAGAACCATTTTATTTTACAGTATTACAATATCTCAATTTTTGTTTTATATGCTAACATGGCTATTCCACATAACTGCACATAGCACATTAGTGCCGACGAGCCCGATCCAAGGTACCACACGCTATGTTATAAATGCATACATATGTACAGGTACATTTATATGTATTACAAGCATCATGTTAATTACCACATACTTGTTTAGTACATAACCGAAGTCGTATACAAAGCTAAAATAGAACGTTAACAGAAGTGATGTCAAGGATGGAGAGATTTAAGACCTAGCAAAATACTAGCCCGTCAAATATACACCAAGTCTTCCGCATCCCGTTATATTTTACAGACTATTGTGATCAGTAAGAACCTACCATCCAGCTCATATCTTAATGCCAACGGTTATTGATGGTCAGGGACAGGCACCTGTGGGGGTTTCACTTTGTGAACTATTCCTGGCATTTGGTTCCTACTTCAGGGCCATTAATTGGTATCACTCCCCACACTTTCATTGACGCTTGCATAAGTTAATGCTTTTAATACATACTCCTCGTTACCCAACATGCCGGGCGTTCTCTCCAGGGTGTTTGGGGTTCTCTTTTTTTTTTTTTCCTTTCAGCTTGCATTTCACAGTGAACACAAAACAGAAAAATAAGGTGGAACACACACCCCGCTCGCGGGGAAAAAGTATGAGATATGTAGGTCATTACTGAAGAATTGCAATAAGCTATATCATGAGCATAAGTGTCTCTTTATCACTCGTAAGATTCTAGTTACCCCCGGGTTTTTATTCGCGATAAACCCCCCTAACCCCCCAAACTACTGAGATCTCTAATACTCCTGTAAACCCCCCGGAAACAGGAAAACCTCAACTAGTTAACCCTACCCCTTCCCCCCATACCCAAATATTGTAGTATCTCAATATTGTAATATTGCAAATTCC